GCTCGCGTAGCTTAATATAAAGCATAACACTGAAGATGTTAAGATGGGCCCTAGAAAGCTCCGCATGCACAAAGGCATGGTCCCGACCTTATCATCAGCTTTAGCCCAACTTACACATGCAAGTCTCCGCAACCCCGTGAGTACGCCCTTAATCCCCCACCCGGGGACGAGGAGCAGGTATTAGGCACAAACCTTTAGCCCAAGACGCCAAGCCAAGCCACACCCCCAAGGGAATTCAGCAGTGATAAATATTGAGCCATGAGTGAAAACTTGACTCAGTCAAGGCTAAGAGGGCCGGTAAAACTCGTGCCAGCCGCCGCGGTTAAACGAGAGGCCCTAGTTGATGAAATAACGGCGTAAAGGGTGGTTAAGGTTAATAAAATAATAAAGTCGAATGGCCCTTTGGCTGTCATACGCTTCTAGGAGTCCGAAGCCCAATATACGAAAGTAGCTTTAGAATAGCCCACCTGACCCCACGAGAGCTGAGAAACAAACTGGGATTAGATACCCCACTATGCTCAGCCGTAAACCCAGACGTCCCACTACAATCAGGCGTCCGCCCGGGTACTACGAGCATTAGCTTGAAACCCAAAGGACCTGACGGTGCCTCAGACCCCCCTAGAGGAGCCTGTTCTAGAACCGATAACCCCCGTTAAACCTCACCACTTCTAGCCATCCCAGCCTATATACCGCCGTCGTCAGCTTACCCTGTGAAGGCAATAAAAGTAAGCAAAATGGGCACAACCCAGAACGTCAGGTCGAGGTGTAGCGTACGAAGCGGGAAGAAATGGGCTACATTTTCTATTACAGAATACTACGGACATGCAACATGAAATAGTGCTTGAAGGAGGATTTAGTAGTAAAAAGGAAGCAGCGTGTCCTTTTGAACCCGGCTCTGAGACGCGTACACACCGCCCGTCACTCTCCCCTGTCAAAATGCTATAAAGCTACCTAACACCAAAGCTGTGACAAGGGGAGGCAAGTCGTAACATGGTAAGTGTACCGGAAGGTGCACTTGGATAAATTCAGGGTGTGGCTGAGCCAGCCAAGCATCTCACTTACACCGAGAAGACATCCATGCAAATTGGATCCCCCTGAGCTAACCAACTAGCTTAACTACTAATATAATTTAACAGTATTTATAACAGAACAAAACCTCACTTTAAGAATTAAAACATTTTTTTGCCTAAGTACGGGAGACGGAAAAGGTTCAACCCAAAGCAATAGAGAAAGTACCGCAAGGGAAAGATGAAAGAGAAATGAAACAACCCATATAAGCACTAAAAAACAAAGACTAGACCTTGTACCTTTCGCATCATGATTTAGCCAGTACCCTCAAGCGAAGAGATCTTTAGTTTGATACCCCGAAACCAGGTGAGCTACCCCGAGACAGCCTATATTAATTTAGGGCTAACCCGTCTCTGTGGCAGAAGAGTGGGAAGAGCTCCGGGTAGAAGTGACAGACCTACCGAACCTGGTGATAGCTGGTTGCCTAAGAAATGAATAGAAGTTCAGCCCCACACACCCTTAATCAAAGAATATGCTACTAAGATATAGGAAATATGCGGGAGTTAGTTAAATGGGGTACAGCCCTTTTAACAAAGAATACAACCTTAGCAGGAGGATAAAGATCATACTAAATAAAATATGCTGTTCTAGTGGGCCTGAAAGCCGCCACCTAAACAGAAAGCGTTAAAGCTCGGACAGAACAAAGTTTATTATACCGATAAAAAATCTTACTCCCCTAATTGTATTAGGCCCATCCATGCCCACATGGAAGAGAATATGCTAAAATGAGTAACAAGAAGAACTGCTCTTCTCCCGCCACAAGTGTAAACCAGACTGGACTAACCACTGGAATTTAACGAGCCCAACCCAAGAGGGCATTGTGAACCATAAAAACCTCAAGAAGAACTCACAATAAATCATCGTTAATCCCACACTGGAGTGGCACAAATGGGAAAGACTAAAAGAGGGGGAAGGAACTCGGCAAACACAAGCCTCGCCTGTTTACCAAAAACATCGCCTCCTGCAACAGTAAGTATAGGAGGTCCAGCCTGCCCAGTGACTACGGGTTCAACGGCCGCGGTATATTGACCGTGCAAAGGTAGCGCAATCACTTGTCTTTTAAATAGAGACCTGTATGAATGGCTAGACGAGGGCTTAACTGTCTCCCCCCTCCAGTCAGTGAAATTGATCTATCCGTGCAGAAGCGGGTATAACAATACAAGACGAGAAGACCCTTTGGAGCTTAAGGTACAAGCTTCAACCACGTCAAACAACTCTATAAAAAGCAAAAACTTAGTGGTCATGTAGCTTTACCTTCGGTTGGGGCGACCACGGAGGAAAAAAGAGCCTCCGAGTGGACTGGGCCAAACTCCCCTAAAACTAAAAGGAACACCTTAAAGCCGCAGAACATCTGACCAATAATGATCCGGCTAAAAAGCCGATCAACGGACCAAGTTACCCTAGGGATAACAGCGCAATCCTCTCCCAGAGCCCATATCGACGAGGGGGTTTACGACCTCGATGTTGGATCAGGACATCCTAATGGTGCAGCCGCTATTAAGGGTTCGTTTGTTCAACGATTAAAGTCCTACGTGATCTGAGTTCAGACCGGAGTAATCCAGGTCAGTTTCTATCTGTAACGCTACTTTTCCTAGTACGAAAGGATCGGAAAAGAGGGGCCTCCGCTTAAGGCATGCCCCGCCCCTAATTCATGAAAACAAATAAATTAAATAAGGGAGGGCCTAAGCCCTACCGCCCCAGACAAGGGCATACTGGGGTGGCAGAGCATGGTAAATTGCATAAGGCCTAAGCCCTTAAAACCAGAGGTTCAAATCCTCTTCCCAGTTCATGCTGAACACTTTAATAACCCACCTATTCAACCCCCTCGCCTACATTGTCCCTGTTCTACTGGCAGTGGCTTTCTTGACCTTGTTAGAACGAAAAGTACTCGGGTATATACAACTGCGTAAAGGACCTAACGTGGTTGGTCCCTACGGGTTATTACAGCCTATTGCCGACGGAGTGAAACTATTTATTAAAGAACCCATCCGCCCCTCCACATCATCTCCATTCCTATTTCTAGCAACCCCAATTCTGGCACTAACACTAGCCTTAACCCTTTGAGCACCTATGCCCTTACCCTACCCTGTAATCAACCTTAATTTAGGAATTCTATTTATCTTAGCACTGTCTAGCCTTGCAGTGTATTCTATCCTCGGATCAGGATGAGCATCAAACTCAAAATACGCATTAATTGGAGCTCTCCGAGCGGTTGCCCAAACTATTTCATATGAAGTCAGCCTCGGACTTATTCTTCTCTCGGTGATTATCTTTGCTGGAGGCTATACCCTTCAAACGTTTAATACGGCCCAAGAAAGCGTATGATTATTAATTCCCGCATGGCCCCTAGCCGCAATATGATATATTTCAACCCTGGCAGAGACCAATCGCGCCCCCTTTGACCTTACTGAGGGTGAGTCCGAGCTTGTCTCAGGGTTTAATGTAGAGTATGCAGGAGGACCTTTTGCCCTTTTTTTCCTAGCTGAGTACGCAAATATTCTATTAATAAATACCCTATCTGCTGTCTTGTTTCTAGGAACCTCATACTTCCCAAATCTGCCAGAACTTACTACTATTGGCCTCATAATCAAAGCTGCCTTCTTATCAGTTATGTTTGTATGAGTACGCGCCTCCTACCCACGATTTCGGTATGATCAACTCATGCACCTCGTCTGAAAAAACTTCCTTCCATTGACATTAGCCCTTGTCCTATGACACATTTCACTTCCAATCGCACTTGCAGGCCTTCCCCCGCAATTATAACCCCGGAACTGTGCCCGAGTGCTCAGGGGCCACTTTGATAGAGTGGCTTACAGGGGCTAAATTCCCCTCAGTTCTTAGAAAGAAGGGGGTCGAACCCATACCCAAGAGATCAAAACTCTTAGTGCTTCCTCTACACCACTTTCTAGGATGGGGTCAGCTAAATAAGCTTTCGGGCCCATACCCCGAACATGACGGTTAAACTCCCTCCTCCATCAATGAACCCTTACGTATTAACAACGCTGTTATCCAGCCTTGGCCTAGGAACCACCCTAACCTTCGCCAGCTCCCACTGATTACTGGCCTGGATAGGACTAGAGATTAATACCCTAGCAATTGTTCCCTTAATAGCCCAACATCATCACCCCCGAGCAGTCGAGGCCACTACCAAATATTTCCTTACTCAAGCCACTGCCGCTGCAATAATCTTGTTCGCAAGTACAACTAATGCCTGAATCACGGGCACCTGGGACATCACCAATATGTCAAACCCTGTTGCTAGTGCAATAATTATCGCCGCCCTAGCACTCAAAATTGGATTAGCACCAATACACTTCTGAATGCCAGAAGTATTACAAGGATTAGACCTCCTTACAGGACTAATTCTGTCTACCTGACAAAAACTTGCCCCCCTTGCCCTTATTATTCAAACAGCCCAAGCTTTAGACCCTTTATTACTTACAACCTTAGCCCTCACCTCAGCCTTAGTAGGCGGCTGAGGGGGATTGAACCAAACCCAATTACGAAAAATCTTGGCCTACTCCTCAATTGCACACATGGGCTGAATAATTATTATTCTTCAGTATGCACCACAACTGACTTTCCTCGCACTCCTAATATATATCTTAATAACCTCCGCCGCATTCCTAACGCTGAAGCTTTCATCCGCTACAAAAATTAGCACACTTTCAATCGTATGGTCAAAAAGCCCTATTTTAACAGCAACTACTACCCTAGTACTACTATCCCTTGGAGGGTTACCACCACTCACTGGCTTTATACCAAAATGACTAATTTTGCAAGAACTAACAAAGCAAGGGCTACCCCTCATTGCAACAGTAATAGCCCTCGCCGCCCTTATTAGCCTATACTTTTACCTGCGACTTTGCTACACAATAACACTCACCATTTCTCCGAATACTATCACCTCAATTACCCCCTGACGAACCCAAACAAATCAAACCTCAATTCCCCTAGCATTTTTTATTGTGATAACCCTTGGTCTCTTGCCCCTAACCCCGGCCATCCTAATACTGACTACTTAGGGGCTTAGGATAACATTAGACCAAGAGCCTTCAAAGCTCTAAGCAGAAGTGAGAATCTTCTAGCCCCTGATAAGACCTACAAGAGTCTATCTTGCATTTTCTGATTGCAAATCAAATGTTTTAATTAAACTAAGACCTTTCTAGATGGGAAGGCCTCGATCCTACAAACTCTTAGTTAACAGCTAAGCGCTCAAGCCGGCGAGCATCCATCTACTTCCCCGCCTGAGGCCGAGTAAGGCGGGAAAGCCCCGGCAGGGAATTAGCCTGCGTCTCTGGATTTGCAATCCAACGTGTTCTCCACTACGGGACTTGATAGGAAGAGGATTTACACCTCTGTCTTCGGGGCTACAACCCACCGCCTAAATGCTCGGCTATCCTACCTGTGGCAATTACCCGCTGATTCTTCTCTACAAACCACAAAGACATTGGCACCCTTTATTTAGTATTTGGTGCCTGAGCCGGAATAGTAGGAACCGCTTTAAGCCTCCTCATCCGAGCCGAACTAAGCCAGCCTGGATCACTATTAGGTGATGATCAAATCTATAATGTTATTGTCACCGCCCACGCTTTCGTGATGATTTTCTTTATAGTAATACCCATTCTTATTGGTGGATTTGGCAACTGACTTGTACCTTTAATAATTGGTGCACCTGATATAGCATTCCCGCGCATAAATAATATAAGCTTCTGACTTCTCCCACCATCATTCCTACTATTATTAGCCTCTTCTGGTGTTGAAGCCGGGGCCGGAACAGGGTGAACCGTTTATCCCCCACTTGCAGGAAATCTTGCCCATGCAGGAGCGTCAGTAGACTTAACTATTTTCTCCCTTCACTTAGCAGGTGTTTCATCAATTTTAGGGGCGGTAAATTTTATTACCACAATTATTAATATAAAACCCCCAGCAATTTCACAATATCAAACGCCTCTCTTTGTGTGAGCCGTACTTGTAACTGCTGTTCTTCTACTCTTATCACTACCCGTCCTAGCTGCCGGAATTACAATACTTCTCACTGATCGTAATTTAAATACCACATTCTTTGACCCGGCAGGAGGAGGTGATCCAATTCTATATCAACACCTATTCTGATTCTTCGGTCACCCAGAGGTATATATTCTAATTCTGCCCGGATTCGGCATTATCTCCCATGTAGTAGCTTATTATTCAGGTAAAAAAGAACCATTTGGTTATATAGGAATAGTTTGAGCTATAATAGCCATTGGCCTCCTTGGGTTCATTGTGTGGGCTCATCACATATTCACTGTTGGCATAGACGTAGACACCCGTGCCTACTTTACATCCGCTACAATAATTATTGCCATCCCAACCGGTGTAAAAGTATTTAGTTGACTTGCTACACTTCATGGAGGATCAATTAAATGAGAGACTCCTATGCTATGGGCTTTGGGCTTTATTTTCCTCTTTACAGTTGGTGGATTAACAGGGATTGTTCTTGCTAACTCATCGCTTGATATTGTTCTCCATGATACGTACTATGTCGTGGCACATTTCCACTATGTATTATCAATGGGGGCTGTATTCGCCATTATAGCAGCCTTTGTTCACTGATTCCCACTATTCTCTGGATATACCTTAAACGACACTTGAACAAAAATTCACTTTGCCGTAATATTCATTGGCGTTAACCTTACATTTTTTCCACAACACTTCCTAGGCCTGGCAGGGATGCCACGACGATACTCTGACTACCCAGACGCCTATGCTCTATGAAATACAGTATCATCTATTGGTTCCCTCGTGTCATTGGTGGCAGTAATTATATTCCTATTTATTCTATGAGAAGCCTTCGCCGCCAAACGAGAAGTATCCTCAGTAGAATTAACCATGACAAACGTAGAGTGGTTACACGGCTGCCCTCCCCCCTACCACACATTCGAGGAACCAGCATTTGTTCAAGTTCAATCAAACTAACGAGAAAGGGAGGAATTGAACCCCCATGTACTGGTTTCAAGCCAGTCACATAACCACTCTGTCACTTTCTTCTCGAGGCATTAGTAAAATATGTAATTACATCACCTTGTCAAGGTGAAATTACAGGTTAAACTCCTGTATGCCTTAGACTTAATGGCACACCCCACGCAACTAGGATTCCAAGACGCGGCATCACCCGTTATGGAGGAGCTCCTCCACTTCCACGATCACGCCCTAATAATTGTATTCTTGATTAGCACAATAGTACTCTATATTATTGTTGCAATGGTTTCAACTAAACTTACCAACAAGTACATTTTAGACTCTCAAGAAATCGAAATTGTATGAACAGTTTTACCAGCAGTTATTCTAGTTTTAATTGCTCTCCCCTCCCTCCGCATCTTATATCTTATAGACGAAATTAACGACCCACACCTAACAATTAAAGCCATAGGACACCAATGATATTGAAGTTACGAATATACGGACTACGAGGACTTAGGGTTTGATTCATATATAATTCCAACTCAAGACCTGACACCTGGCCAATTCCGACTTCTAGAGACTGACCACCGAATAGTAGTCCCAATAGAGTCACCCATTCGTGTTCTAGTATCCGCCGAAGACGTATTACATTCCTGAGCCATCCCATCCCTTGGTGTAAAAATGGACGCAGTGCCTGGTCGACTGAATCAAACTGCCTTTATTGCTTCACGCCCAGGTGTGTTTTATGGACAATGCTCTGAGATCTGCGGAGCTAATCATAGCTTTATACCTATTGTTGTTGAAGCTGTCCCATTAAAACATTTCGAAAGCTGATCCTCGTTAATACTAGAAGACGCCTCACTAGAAAGCTAATATTGGACAAAGCGTTGGCCTTTTAAGCCAAAGTTTGGTGATTACCGACCACCTCTGGTGAATATGCCTCAGCTTAACCCAAACCCTTGATTCGCAATTCTAGTATTTTCATGACTTATCTTCCTTATTATTGTTCCTACCAAAGTGCTAACACACCTAACACCTAATGACCCAGCTACAATAAATGAAGAAAAACATAAAACTGACTCCTGAAGTTGACCATGATTATAAGCTTTTTTGATCAGTTCGCAAGCCCCTCCTTTCTAAGTATCCCACTTATTGCTGTTGCTATTGCGCTTCCATGAGTGCTCTTTCCAACCCCCACATCCCGCTGAATAAACAGTCGACTTATTACTATTCAAGCATGATTTATCAACCGATTTACTAATCAACTAATAATACCCCTAAATATGGGCGGACATAAATGAGCGCTTATCTTGACCTCTTTAATAGTGTTTCTCATCACTATTAATATACTAGGTCTTCTGCCATATACTTTTACCCCTACAACACAACTGTCCATAAATATAGGTCTTGCCGTACCGCTATGACTCGCAACAGTTATTATTGGGATACGGAATCAACCAACAATTGCTTTAGGACATCTTCTGCCAGAAGGGACCCCTATCCCCTTAATCCCTGTACTTATTATTATTGAAACAATTAGTCTATTCATTCGACCTATGGCCTTAGGAGTCCGACTTACAGCTAACTTAACTGCAGGCCACCTATTAATTCAACTTATTGCCACAGCTGTGTTCGTATTATTACCCATAATGCCGACAGTAGCTATCTTAACAGCTGCTGTCCTTTTTCTTCTAACGCTTCTAGAAGTTGCGGTAGCAATAATTCAGGCTTATGTGTTTGTATTACTCCTAAGCCTGTATTTACAAGAAAACGTCTAATGGCCCACCAAGCGCATGCATATCATATGGTTGATCCCAGCCCATGACCACTAACCGGAGCTATCGGTGCCCTACTGATGACATCCGGCCTAGCAATCTGATTCCACTTTCACTCAGTAACACTAATAACCCTTGGACTAGTCCTTTTACTTCTTACAATATTCCAATGGTGACGTGATGTAATTCGTGAAGGAACCTTTCAAGGTCACCACACGCCACCAGTGCAAAAAGGATTACGATACGGAATAATTTTATTTATTACCTCCGAAGTCTTCTTTTTCCTAGGCTTCTTCTGAGCCTTCTACCACTCAAGCCTGGCCCCAACACCCGAGCTGGGAGGCTGCTGACCCCCTACAGGAATTATCACCTTAGACCCCTTTGAAGTACCCCTACTTAACACAGCGGTATTGCTAGCTTCTGGAGTAACAGTCACGTGAGCCCACCATAGTATTATAGAAGGTGAGCGAAAGCAGGCCATTCAATCTTTAGCGCTTACAATTCTCCTCGGGTTTTATTTCACCGCCCTTCAAGCAATGGAATATTATGAAGCACCTTTTACAATTGCAGACGGAGTATACGGCTCTACATTCTTTGTTGCTACAGGATTCCACGGATTACATGTTATTATTGGCTCAACCTTTTTAGCTGTTTGCCTTGCACGCCAGATCCAATACCATTTTACCTCTGAACACCATTTCGGCTTCGAAGCCGCTGCCTGATACTGACATTTCGTAGACGTAGTATGACTATTCCTTTACGTGTCAATCTATTGATGAGGCTCATCTCTTTCTAGTATTAAAGCTAGTACAAGTGACTTCCAATCATTTAGTCTTGGTTAAATCCCAAGGAAAGATAATGAATTTAATTACAACTATCTTTATTATTACCCTGGCCCTATCATCAGTTCTAGCAATTGTATCTTTCTGATTACCGCAAATAAACCCAGACGCAGAGAAACTATCCCCTTATGAATGTGGATTTGACCCCCTAGGGTCCGCTCGTCTACCATTCTCCTTGCGGTTCTTTTTAGTAGCCATTCTATTCCTTTTATTTGATTTAGAAATTGCCCTCCTTCTTCCACTTCCATGAGGGGACCAACTCCAAAATCCAACCAGCACATTCTTCTGAGCCACCGCAGTCCTAATCTTACTAACCCTCGGACTAATTTACGAATGAACCCAAGGGGGCCTAGAATGAGCGGAGTAGACGGCTAGTCCAAAAAAGACTTCTGATTTCGGCTCAGAAAATTGTGGTTTAAGTCCACGGCCCTCTTATGACACCAGTACATTTTAGCTTTAGCTCAGCATTTATTTTAGGACTTATAGGGTTAGCATTCCATCGCACCCACCTACTCTCTGCATTATTATGCTTAGAAGGTATAATACTGTCTCTATTTATTGCGCTAGCCCTATGAACATTGCAGTTCGAGTCAACAAGCTCCTCCACCGCCCCTATACTACTACTGGCCTTTTCTGCCTGCGAAGCCGGCACAGGCCTTGCCCTACTTGTAGCTACAGCCCGAACCCATGGCACTGACCGCTTACAAAACCTTAATCTTTTACAATGCTAAAAGTGCTTATCCCTACAATCATAATATTTCCAACAGTCTGACTGGCCTCTCCAAAATGACTATGAACCGTCTCCGCCGCCCAAAGTCTTTTAATTGCCTTAATAAGCCTCATATGACTCAACTGAGCCTCAGAGCCCGGATGAACTATATCTAGTTCATATTTAGCTACCGATCCCCTATCAACACCTCTCCTGGTATTAACCTGCTGACTTTTGCCCCTTATGATCTTAGCAAGCCAAAACCATATTAACTCTGAACCTATTACCCGCCAACGCCTCTACATTACCCTCCTGGCTTCGCTTCAAACTTTTCTGATTATAGCCTTCGGCGCTACGGAAATTATTATATTCTATATTATATTTGAGGCTACTCTTATTCCCACCCTTATTATTATCACTCGCTGAGGAAACCAAACTGAACGACTTAGCGCAGGTACCTACTTTCTCTTTTATACTTTAGCTGGTTCCCTTCCACTCTTGGTCGCCCTACTCTTGCTTCAACAGTCTACGGGAACTTTGTCCTTAATAATTATCCAATATACCCAACCACTACTAATTAACTCCTGAGGCCATAAAATCTGATGAGCGGGCTGCTTGATTGCCTTTTTAGTAAAAATACCTCTTTATGGTGTCCACCTTTGATTACCAAAAGCACACGTAGAAGCCCCCGTTGCAGGGTCTATAGTTCTAGCAGCAATTCTACTTAAACTCGGAGGCTACGGTATAATACGAATAATAGTCATATTAGACCCTCTCTCTAAAGAACTAATTTATCCATTTATTATTTTAGCACTTTGAGGTATTATTATAACAGGTTCTATTTGCTTACGACAGACCGACCTAAAATCATTAATCGCATACTCCTCTGTTAGCCATATAGGCCTTGTAGCAGGGGGCATTTTAATTCAAACCCCATGAGGGTTCTCAGGGGCAATCATCTTAATAATTGCTCACGGCTTGGTGTCCTCTATATTATTCTGCTTAGCTAACACAGCTTATGAACGGACCCACAGCCGAACTATAGTCCTCGCCCGGGGACTACAAGTAATTTTTCCATTAACAGCAATATGATGATTTATTGCAAATCTGGCCAACTTAGCACTACCCCCACTTCCCAACCTGATAGGAGAGCTTATAATTATTACTTCCCTATTTAACTGATCCCCCTGAACCATTGCACTCACCGGGACAGGAACATTAATTACTGCGGCCTATTCCCTATACATATTCTTAATATCTCAGCGGGGCCCAACACCAAATCATATTCTAAAACTCTCACCATTCCATACCCGAGAACATCTCCTAATAGCACTACACCTTATCCCTGTAATTCTCCTTATAATAAAACCAGAACTTATATGAGGCTGATGTTACTAGTAAGTATAGTTTAACCAAAATATTAGATTGTGATTCTAAAGATAGGGGTTAAAATCCCCTTACTAACCAAGGAAGGACTGAAATCAGTAAGTACTGCTAATACTTACGCACCAAGGTTAAAATCCTCGGCTTCTTTATGCTTCTGAAGGATAACAGCTTATCCATTGGTCTTAGGAACCAAAAACTCTTGGTGCAAATCCAAGCGGAAGCTATGATCTCGACAGCCCTAGCCATGTCCGCCTCATTCCTCTTAGTTGTTGCAATTCTTATCTACCCCCTACTCATAACACTAAGCCCCACCCCTCAAAAATTAGGGTGACCCGCCACCCATGTCAAAACCGCCATTAAAACTGCATTCTTTATTAGCCTCTTACCACTTGCAATTTTTCTTGACCAAGGAACTGAAAATATTACTACAAACTGACAATGAATAAACACACAAGTATTTAATATTAACATCAGCTTTATATTTGACCACTATTCCCTCATTTTTACCCCCATTGCCCTATTTGTAACCTGATCCATCTTAGAATTTGCACTTTGATATATACACTCCGACCCTAATATCAGTCGTTTTTTTAAATACTTACTAATATTTCTAGTAGCCATAATTGTCCTGGTTACAGCTAACAACATATTCCAACTATTTATTGGCTGGGAAGGTGTAGGCATTATATCCTTCTTACTAATTGGCTGATGACATGGGCGAGCAGACGCCAATACAGCAAGCCTGCAAGCAGTAATCTACAATCGCATCGGAGACATTGGGTTGATCTTGGCCATAGCTTGATTCGCAATAAATTTTAACTCCTGAGAAATTCAACAAATTTTTGCTCTATCAAAAGACCACGACGTAACAACCCCATTAATTGCACTTATCCTCGCAGCAGCAGGAAAGTCGGCCCAGTTTGGCCTACACCCATGACTCCCATCCGCCATAGAGGGCCCAACACCAGTATCAGCACTCCTTCACTCCAGCACCATAGTGGTTGCGGGTATCTTTCTTCTAATTCGCCTGCACCCATTGATAGAAACCAATCAACTCGCACTAACAACTTGCTTATGTTTAGGTGCACTAACCACGCTGTATACAGCCACTTGTGCCCTAACACAAAATGATATTAAAAAAATTGTTGCTTTCTCTACATCAAGTCAGCTAGGGTTAATAATGGTAACTATTGGTCTAAATCAACCACAACTAGCATTTCTTCATATTTGTACACACGCTTTCTTCAAAGCCATATTATTCCTGTGCTCCGGAGCTATTATTCATAGCCTCAATGATGAGCAGGATATTCGCAAAATGGGTGGCCTCCACAAACTACTACCCACCACATCAACCTGTCTAACTATCGGAAGCCTGGCCTTAGCAGGAACTCCCTTCCTTGCCGGATTCTTCTCAAAAGACGCTATTATTGAGGCCCTAAATACCTCCTACCTCAACGCCTGAGCCTTAGCTCTAACACTTATTGCCACTTCCTTCACCGCCGTCTACAGTTTCCGACTTGTGTACTTTGTCACTATGGGGTCCCCCCGATTCCTCCCCCTATCCCCCATTAATGAAGATAATCCATTAATGATTAAACCTATTAAACGACTTGCCTGAGGAAGCATTGTTGCCGGCCTTATTATTACGTACAACTTCCTACCCCTAAAAACACCTGTTATAACTATACCTCCTGCCCTAAAATTAGCAGCCCTCCTAGTAGCTATTACTGGTCTTCTTGTGGCCATAGAACTTGCAGCTAAAACCAACAGTCCTCATAAAACTAATTATAAAAACTCACCATACCGCTTCTCTAACATATTAGGTTATTTCCCCGCACTAATACACCGACTCTCCCCAAAAGCTGGCCTTGTAATAGGACAATCAGCTGCTACAAAAATTGACCAAACCTGATTTCAAACTGCAGGTCCAAAATCCATATCACTTACACAAATAATACTAGCACAAATATTAGGCAATATTTCAAAAGGAACAATTAAGAAATTTTTAACCATCTTTCTCTTAACTCTAATCCTCATTTTAACCTTGCTTCTTATCTAAACTGCTCGAAGTGCCCCACGACTGAGTCCTCGGGTCAACTCCAACACCACAAGTAGGGTTAACAGTAATACCCAAGCACAAGTTACTAGCATTACCCCACCAAAAGAATATATTATAGCAACACCACTAATATCCCCTCCTACTACAGAGAACTCTTTTAATCCATCAATGGGTACCCAAGAACCCTCTCATCACCCCCCTCATATTATTATCCCTATTATTATAATACCCACCAAGTAAGCCAAGATATATCCAACTACAGAGCGATGACCCCAGGCCTCAGGGAAAGGCTCAGCAGCTAACGCTGCCGAGTAAGCAAATACCACTAGCATTCCTCCCAAGTAAATTAAAAAAAGAACTAAGGATAAAAAAGGCCCTCCACTCCCAACCAGTACCCCACACCCAACCCCAGCTGCCACTATCAACCCTAAAGCAGCAAAATAGGGTGTGGGGTTGGACGCAACAGCAATTACTCCTACAATTAAAGCTATTAATAATGAACACAAAAAATAAGTCATGGTTTCCGCTCAGATTTTAACCGAGACTAACGACTTGAAGAAACGCCGTTGTTATTCAACTACAGAAACCTCTAATGGCAAGCCTGCGAAAAACTCACCCATTAATAAAAATTGCTAATGACGCCCTAGTTGATCTCCCAACACCCTCTAACATCTCAGCTATATGAAACTTTGGATCTCTTCTAGGCTTATGTCTTATTACTCAAATTCTCACAGGACTATTCCTAGCAATACATTACACCTCTGACATCTCAACTGCATTTTCCTCTGTAACACATATCTGCCGAGACGTTAACTATGGTTGACTTATCCGAAACATACATGCCAATGGAGCATCATTCTTCTTCATCTGCATTTATATACACATCGCTCGAGGCCTTTACTATGGATCTTACCTTTATAAAGAGACCTGAAACATTGGGGTTGTTTTATTACTCCTTGTAATAATAACCGCTTTTGTAGGGTATGTCCTTCCATGAGGCCAAATATCTTTTTGGGGGGCTACAGTAATCACCAACCTCTTATCAGCAGTCCCCTATATAGGCGACACCCTTGTACAATGAATTTGAGGGGGGTTCTCAGTAGACAACGCAACCTTAACACGATTCTTTGCCTTTCACTTCTTATTCCCATTTGTAATTGCTGGCGCAACTATTTTGCATCTGCTGTTTCTACACGAAACAGGATCAAATAACCCTGCCGGCCTAAACTCTGACGCAGATAAAATCTCCTTTCACCCTTACTTCTCCTATAAAGATCTCCTAGGCTTTATTTTAATACTGTTAGCTCTTACATCTTTGACACTCTTTTCCCCCACACTCCTTGGTGATCCCGAAAACTTCACCCCCGCGAACCCCTTGGTTACTCCACCACATATTCAGCCTGAATGATACTTCTTATTTGCCTACGCCATTCTACGGTCCATTCCTAATAAATTAGGCGGCGTCCTCGCGTTACTATTCAGCATTCTAGTATTACTAGTAGTACCCATTTTACATACCTCAAAACAACGAGGACTTACCTTTCGCCCAATCACCCAATTTTTATTCTGAACATTAGTAGCAGACATAGTTATTCTAACATGAATTGGAGGTATACCTGTAGAACATCCATATATTATTATTGGTCAAATCGCCTCCGTCCTATACTTTGCACTATTTCTCCTCCTCGCCCCACTCGCAGGGTGAGCTGAGAATAAAGCACTAAAATGAGCTTGCCCTAGTAGCTTAGTTCTAAAGCATCGGTCTTGTAATCCGAAGATCGAGGGTTAAATCCCCTCCTAGCGCCCAGAAAAGGGAGATTTTAACTCCCACCACTGGCTCCCAAAGCCAGAATTCTAAATTTAACTATTTTCTGGTGGACCAATATGGTAAATTGCATATGGTGTACCACACCAATACATACATGGTCTTACACCTCATATAATATTATAATATTATGAGGATATATGCAACTATGTATTAACACCATACAATTTTTTTAACCTAAAAGCAAGTACTAACTACTAAGACGTGCATAAAACAAATTAATGCATGATCTATAGACATATATGTATTAACACCATATTACTATTTTAACCTAAAAGCAAGTACTAACTACTAAGACGTGCATAAAACAAATTAATGCATGATCTATAGACATATATGTATTATCACCATATCACTATTTTAACCTGAAAGCAGGTACTAACGTCTAAGACGTACATAAGCATCCTGTTAAACCGCAGAAGTATTCTATATTAACCTAGAACGTTCATTGTTCCCCTAAATATCGCTCCCACCATTTCCTTGAATTCCCTAACTACGATTTACTTCACCCATCTTAATGTAGTAAGAGACCACCAACTGGAATCACATAAGGCATATCATGCATGATAGAATCAGGGACATATTATGGAGATACGGTATATTGTGAACTATTCCTTGCATCTGGCTCACCTTTCATGGCCATGGAATTATTATTCCCCCCCTCGAGAGGTTCCTTGCATCCGGCTATTGGTGTCATTACATACGTTTCACCAACCCCACATGCCTAGCGTTCTTCCAAATGCATAACGTTCTCTTTTTCTGGTTTCCCTTCACTTACATCTCAGAGTGTAAGCTCAAGTAATATCTTAAGGTGGTACAATTTCCTTGCCCGCCCCCATTTAGGTTAATGATTAAAAGACATAACTTAAGAATTACATTATACTCTATCAAGTGCATAACATATTCTTATTTCTTCAGCTTATCCTGATATATACGCCCCCGGATTTGGTTTTCACGCGACAAACCCCCTTACCCCCTTACGCTCAGCAAATCCTGTTCTCCTTGTCAAACCCCGAAACCAAGGAAGGTTCGAGAACGTCCAGACTAATAAGTTGAGATATAGTTAGCCATCCACATTATATATATATATATATCACATAACGCCTAAAAATGTTTTCAATGTAAAACCTAAAAAACTCGAGTAAATTCGTCACTAAATTTCTCAATGCTAAAAAATCGAACATATTTAGTT